ACAGAGGAATGGAAAAAATCGCGGAAAACCGAACTATTATACAATGAGGGAGATAGAAAAAGAGAGAGATGGTAGAAAAGGGGGAGAGATGGGGGAAGAAGATAGGAAGGGGAATAAGGGGGCTCTTTAGGCAGGAGACGGGGGAATTCCTTAAGTTAAGAAAGAAAAAAGAATAAGAACACGGATACATAACATAAAAAAAAGAATAAATAAGACGATATTCGCCCTCCCCCTACATATTTAATTTCTTCTCCTATACAAAAACCAGCAAGACCTACTCCATTGGTAATTCCATCAATGACACCCTTATCGAAAAACTGCGTTAGTTCAGTTAATCCTCTTATACCCAGGGTAAAGACCCTAGTATAGAAAATATCTATATAACCACGATTATATGACCAACTGTATATCTTTTTTTTTACTTGATCCGAAAAAAGCTTTTTCGGACCCTCTTTTACAAGAGAATTTATTAAATCCAAATTCTGAAAAAAGGAATAAGCGGATCCATAGAAGATATATGCTATGGATAGACCAAACATAGCTAGACTTACAGAAGAAATTGCATTAGTGATAAATTCATATGAATTTATGGAAGAATTAGAACTTTCCTGGAAAAAGTTTATTGAGGGAGTTAACCACTTTGATAATATGGTTAACTCCGCTATTCCATTATCCATTACTCCATTATCAAAATGGATTCCTATGGATCCAATGAACAAAGTAAAAAGCAGTAATATAAAAAGAGGGAATAGCATAGTATTTCCCGTTTCATGAGGATAGACAAAAGTGTTTTTAGCCCCAAAGGAAGTACTAAAGGACCCTATCCTATTTCTTGTATTACCATGAATTTTGGATCTATTTTGTGAAAAAAAAGAAACTCCACTCTTCGTTGTTGATAAAATGAAATCTCTATTCACTCCTTTGGGTATCCTTTTTCCCCATAAGGATATTGAATACAACGAACCCTCTTTAGTGCTACTGTAATTTTGAAAATGAACACGCAGGTACCCATCAAAAGTAAGTAAATATATCCGAAACATATAAAACGCAGTTAATCCTGCAGTAAAAGAGGCTATTATTCCAAAAAAGGGTGAATACAACCAACTATTACTAAGGATTTCATCTTTGGACCAGAAGCAAGCAAGAGGTGGAATACCACAAAGAGAAAGCGTACCCCATAAAAAAGTAGTTCTTGTAATTGGAACGTATTTTCTTAAACCACCCATAAGAACCATATTCTGACTTTTATCTGGTGAATATCCAACAAGAGGTTCCATTGAATGAATAATGGATCCGGATCCCAAGAACAATAAAGCTTTCGAATAAGCATGAGTGATCAAATGGAATAAAGCAGCTTGATAAGAACCTATACCTAGAGCTAACATCATATAACCCAATTGAGACATTGTAGAATAGGCTAAGCTTCTTTTAATATCTCTCTGAGCAAGAGCTAAAGTAGCTCCTAAGAAGAGTGTTATTGTACCTACTAAAGAAATGAAACTCATTATTAAAGGTAGGGATATGAAAAGAGGAAGAAGTCGAGCTAGAAGAAAAATCCCCGCAGCAACCATAGTTGCTGCGTGTATAAGAGCCGAAATGGGAGTGGGTCCTTCCATAGCATCGGGTAACCATACGTGAAGAGGGAATTGTGCAGATTTCGCAACTGCACCAAGGAATAATAAAAAAGCACACAAAGTAGTAAGTAAGGAATTAATCCCATTATTAGGAATCCAGTTATTAGCTATTTTGAACAAATCCCTAAACTCTAAACTACCTGTTATCCAAAAAAAACCTAAAATTCCTAATAACAGACCAAAATCCCCTACACGATTAGTTACAAAAGCTTTTTGACAAGCACTCGCTGCAATTGGCCGTGTAAACCAAAAGCCTATCAATAAATAGGAACACATTCCCACAAGTTCCCAAAAAAAATAAATTTGTATCAAATTGGAACTAGTAACCAATCCCAACATGGAAGTATTGAAAAAACTTATATAAACAAAAAATCTCAAATATCCTTCATCGTGAGACATATAATCGTCACTATAAATAAGAACGAGGATTCCTACAGTAGTAATTAGTATTAACATAATAGAAGTAAGCGGGTCGATCAAGTATCCAAATTCTAAGGAAAAATCATTATTGACGGTCCAAGACCATAGATATTGATAGATAGAACTTCCATTTATTTGTTGAATAGATAGGTGAACTGAGAATACCATAGCTATACTTAAGAGTAAAACACAAGGAAAAGCCCATATGCGACGAAGATTTTTTGTTGCTGTCGGAATAAGAATAAGTCCAAACCCCATTGACATAATAACTGGAAGTGGGAGAAGAGGGATTACCCATGCATATTGATATGTATGTTCCATAAGAAAAGAAATTGCAATTTTTACTTGAAATTTTTCTATAAAATAAAATTGTTTCCGATTCACCAAACCAATTCTTATCTCTTTCTGAAGGAATTCCAAAAAATAAGAATAAGACAAAATACTGGAATTCTTCATTTTTCCAAATTTCTCTCATTGAAATAATCAAAAATGAAGAATGGGTTTACTTGGTTAAATTCAAAAAGTTAATTAAATAACTTTGTTACCTAGTTATTACCTAAAGAAGGATATTTGTTAAAATACAAAAAAGGATTGAATCATTTTACTTTCTATTCATTTTTGTATTTCTTTCTATTAAAATGAAGGTGAAGCAGCTCTCATGTTTCGTAACTGATTGATTGAATTCCAATGAAAACCTATGTTTATAGGAAATTATCGAATATTCCTTACTTCATATAGAACTGAAATCCTAATGACTAGAATTACCTAAGTTTTAGAATGTCTTATTTAAGAGACTAAGTATTTTTTTTGTTTTGATTGGAATTCCATTATGGAATACCATTCTGAACTTAATTAACTATTTGAATTTTCCCTTCCTTTTATCCCCCCATCTTATATGGGGGATAGGCCGTAGATCTATATATGGAGTATACTTAATATATAAATTGATTTAATTTAAATAGAAAACCTTTGTATATATTCTATATTATTAAAACAAAGTATAAAATATATATGAAAAATATGCTAAAAAATTCTTGTCTTATCCGCATTAGAGAAAATCAAGTAAAAAAGAATTCAGAATTTCAGTTCAGTATCTAAGTATAAATACTAAGAAAAAGTATAAATACTAAGAAAAAACAGAAAGAAGGATTGATTTGCGGCAATAGATGTCTTTCACATACAACTAGAAAAAAAGTAATCTCCTTTTTGAATGGCAGTTCCAAAAAAACGTACTTCGATGTCAAAAAAGCGTATTCGTAAAAATCTTTGGAAGAAAAAGACTTATTTTTCCATAGTACAATCTTATTCTTTAGCAAAATCAAGATCATTTTCCAGCGGTAGCGAGCATCCAAAACCAAAGGGTTTTTCTGGGCAACAAACAAACAAATAATCTGGTTTTGGAATAATCTGAATTGACCTATCCCAAAGAAATTCCAATTATTTAAAATGAATAATTCGGATTAATTAATGAATGTACTTTTATGTGTCGAATTCCTCGGTACAATATTCTTAGAACTAACCCCTCTGATATATAGAACAAAAGTTTTTGGTATACTGTGTCCTAAGTATTCTTTTCCTATCAACGAACTTTTCATAATAGAATCCTCATAATAAAATATGAGGATTCTATTATGAAAAGTAGAGTATTCTTGCAATAGGACTTACAACTTCTACCTATCTTATCAAAAATCCACAAAAAAATAGGTTTAGGCTTGGTAAATCATATTAATAAGAGCATAAAGGCTTTCATTCTAGAAATTTTGCTAAAATCCAAAATTCTTTGTATTTAATGATGAAATTATAGAAATTCTAATGGATAGATTGAAAGATTTTTTTTTATTTCAATGAGAAACTAATTAGAAAAAAATGAGTTCTATATTGCAACTGAGAAAAAACAGTTCCAACTCTTTCAAGCTTTGTTTCTATTGGGCAAAGCAAGAGTTTATTGTTAAAAAAATCCCCAATGATACTACCAAACGAAGTCCATTTTAATGAAGATTCTAATGTTCCTAAATTCTATGGACTCTCCCAATCTCGACGATTTGCGAGAAAATAACTATTATTCTTTTAACTTCCCTATTATTTAAAGTTAGCCGCCATGGTGAAATTGGTAGACACGCTGCTCTTAGGAAGCAGTGCTCAAGCATCTCGGTTCGAGTCCGAGTGGCGGCATTCTCGAAAAAGAATACAATAGATTAGAAAATGGATTCAATTTGAAATTTCCAATTTTGTAATGGGACCTTCTCCTTATGCTATTTGCAACTTTAGAACATATACTAACTCATATCTCTTTCTCAACCATTTCAATTGTGATTACAATTCATTTGATAACCTTATTAGTTCGTGAACTTGGGGGATTACGTGATTCGTCAGAAAAAGGAATGATAGCTACTTTTTTCTCTATAACAGGATTCTTAGTTTCTCGTTGGGCTTCTTCGGGACATTTTCCATTAAGTAATTTATATGAGTCATTGATCTTCCTTTCATGGGCTCTGTATATTCTTCATACGATTCCTAAGATACAGAACTCTAAAAATGATTTAAGCACAATAACTACGCCAAGTACTATTTTAACGCAAGGCTTTGCCACGTCGGGTCTTTTAACTGAAATGCATCAATCCACAATACTAGTACCTGCTCTACAATCTCAGTGGTTAATGATGCATGTCAGTATGATGTTACTAAGCTATGCAACTCTTTTGTGCGGATCCTTATTATCCGCCGCTCTTCTAATCATTAAATTTCGAAAGAATTTCAATTTCTTTTTAGAAAAGAAAAAAAATGTTTTAAATAAAACATTTTTCTTTAGTGAGTTTAGTGAGATTGAATATTTCTATGTAAAAAGAAGTGCTTTAAAAAACACCTCTTTTCCTTCATTTCCAAATTATTACAAATATCAATTAATTGAGCGTTTGGATTCTTGGAGTTATCGTGTCATTAGCCTAGGGTTTACCCTTTTAACCATAGGTATTCTTTGTGGAGCAGTATGGGCTAATGAGGCGTGGGGATCCTATTGGAATTGGGATCCTAAGGAAACTTGGGCATTTATTACTTGGACCATATTCGCAATTTATTTACATAGTAGAACAAATCCAAATTGGAAGGGTACGAATTCCGCACTTGTAGCTTCGATAGGATTTCTTATAATTTGGATCTGCTATTTTGGTATCAATCTATTAGGAATAGGTTTACATAGTTATGGTGCATTTACATTACCATCTAAATGATTACATAACATAAAACCTTCGTGAAATGAAAGTTTTTCCATTTTTGTTTGATTTGAGAACCCTTGAACGCCTTCTCAAAGGGTTCTCAAAAATTCGAGATAGATCTAATTAGACTTTTTTACTTTTTTCTGAATTATTTGGTTTTTCCACTATGGAATATAGAGCGGACTAGTAAAAAAAAATTATTTAGGATAATAATTGGATAAGAGAGCCTCTACCTTGTCAACCGATAGCGAGAGAACAAAATCTGGATAAATACCAATTCCTATTACTGGTAAAAAGATACAGATTAAAAGAAAGAGTTCTCGTGGTCCAGAATCCACCAAATTTGCGTTTGGAACATGAAATAGCTTGTATCCATAGAACATCTGGCGTAACATAGATAATAAAAAAATAGGAGTTAATATCATTCCAATTGCCATTACAAAAGTAATTAGCATTTTTGGTATTAACAGAAATTTTGGACTAGTAATTAGTCCAAAAAATACTACTAATTCTGCAACAAAACCGCTCATTCCTGGTAAGGCAAGAGAAGCCATTGAAAAGCTACTAAACATGGTAAAAATTTTCGGCATTGGGATAGATATCCCCCCCAGTTCTTCGAGATAAACAAGACGCATTCTATCACAAGCCGTTCCCGCCAAGAAAAAAAGTGTAGCACCAATAAATCCATGGGATAGTATTTGTAAAATAGCTCCATTGAGTCCAATGTTGGTTATGGAACCAATTCCTATAATTATGAAACCCATGTGAGATACGGAGGAGTAGGCTATTCTTTTTTTGAAATTTCGTTGACCAAGAGAAGTTGAAGCTGCATAGATTATTTGCATCGCTCCTATTATTACCAACCAGGGGGAAAATAGATAATGAGCATGAGGTAACAATTCCATATTGATCCGAATCAATCCGTATGCTCCCATCTTTAATAGGATTCCCGCTAAAAGCATACATGTACTGTAATGCGCTTCCCCATGGGTATCTGGTAACCACGTATGTAGGGGTATAATCGGCAATTTGACAGCATAAGCAATAAGGAAGCCAAAATAAAATAGTATTTCCAATGTTGCAGGGTATGATCGATTAATTAATCTTTCCAAATCTAATCTTGGTTCGTTGGAACCATATAAGCCCATACCTAGAACTCCGATTAAGAAAAAAATGGAACCGCCTGCAGTATACAAAATAAATTTTGTAGCTGAATACAGACGCCTCTTTCCCCCCCACATGGATAAAAGTAAGTAAACAGGAATTAATTCTAACTCCCACATGATAAAAAAAAGTAAAAGGTCTCGCGAAGAAAATAATCCTATTTGACCACTATACATTGCTAGCATCAGGAAATAGAATAATCGCGAATTCCGGGTAACTGGCCAAGCTGCTAAAGTAGCTAAAGTAGTGATAAATCCTGTCAATAAAATAGATCCTAATGAAAGTCCATCGATTCCCAATCTCCAGTGGAAATCAAAGACATCTATCCATTTAGAATCCTCCTTTAATTGGATTAAGGGATCCTCCAATTGGAAATGATAACAGAATGCATAAGTCATTAGAAGGAATTCTAATAAACAAATAGATATAGTATACCACCTAACGATTTTGTTTCCCCTATGAGGTAAAAAGAAAATTAATGAACCTGCAAATATCGGCAAAACAACAAGTATTGTTAACCAAGGAAAATAACTCATGATAAAGTGATAAAGAGAAGATACGTTTTGACCAGAAAAGCCCGTGCTCGAAATAAGCGAGCACAGGCTTCCTCGGTAAAGAGGAATCAGACGATTCAAGTGGAGTTTTTTGTAACGTATCAATAAGATAGAGCCATGCTGCGGGTTGTTTCAGGCCCTAAATAAACGCGGACACTTAAAAAATCTGTTGGGCAGGCAGATTCACATCTCTTACAACCCACACAATCTTCGGTTCTCGGCGCGGAAGCAATTTGCTTGGCTTTACACCCATCCCAGGGTATCATTTCTAATACATCTGTTGGACAAGCTCGTACACATTGAGTGCATCCTATACATGTATCATAAATTTTTACGGAATGTGACATTGGATCTATAAATTTTCCTTTTCAACATAAAAATTTTCGATCTGGTAAAAATGAAATTAGTACTATATGAGTCATATGTATTGTAGACACCAGACGAAGCAATGGTTTATCCAAACTTCAACAAATAAATAAATAAAATAATGCAATATATTTCTTAATCCGTTTGTGAGAAAGCGTGAAAAGAGCCAAGAGACTTGAATTTTTGGCTTCAACAATCATAATTATACGAATTGTACATACGAATTCGAATTAGCCAATTTATTGGCTATCGTCTTTTCAATATAAATTATTGCAATATTCAAATTGCAATATCAATGAATTGCAAAAATTCAATAAGTAAAAAAGAATACTATGTAATAACCTAATCAAAAAATAGATATTATAAAATAATAAAATAATAAGAAAATAGAAGAAAATAGTATTAGATTTCTATTCATCTTAATATTTGATATTATTATTATATGTGCGCCTTTGTTTAGAGGATTTTATGTCTAATTATTCAAAAAATTAGATTGATTGATACGAGTTGATTTCTTGTTACGATGGATGGAAGAAAGAATGGATAGTCCAATAGCTGCTTCAGCAGCCGCAAGGGCTATAACAAAAATTGCGAAAATGTCTCCTTTTAATTGGCGACTATCAAATAGATCAGAAAATGTTACGAGATTTAGATTAATTGAATTCAGTATAAGTTCAAGACATATTAGAGCTCTAACCATGTTTCGGCTTGTGATCAATCCATAGATACCAATCGAAAATAAATAGACACTAAAAAAAAGTACATGCTCAAACATCATTAACTAACTCCTTATCAATCTCGATTCATTTCAATATGAGGACAAGAATTGAACCGATTCCATTAATTAGAATAGAACAGTTACACAACAAAAGAGAAAAGAAGGTATTTGTTGGCAGTAGATGGGTTTTACTAAATCAAAATTGTGATTCTTTAGTTATTTATTTTAGATTTGAAATTCTAAGAATTTTGACTAATTCTAAGTATTTCTTATTGCCGAGCCATAGTAATTGCACCTATTAAAGAAACTAGAAGAATTATGGAAATGAGTTCAAACGGAAGATAAAAATCAGTTGCTAAATGAATCCCAATTTGTTGAACGTTATTTATGAGACCCTGTTCTACTATTTGGTTTGATCTTGTAGTCCAAAGAATTCCATACCATGACGTATCTGGGATAGTAGTCATTAGTGAAAAAAGAATAGTTATACAAACGAGTGAAGTGAACCCATCTCCAATAGTCCAATAATTCTTATTTTTAGACCATTCTGAGCCATTTACGAACATTACGGCAAATATGATCAAAACATTTATAGCTCCCACATAAATAAGAAGTTGTGCGACAGCTACAAAGTAGGAATTCAATAAAATATAGAATAAGGATATACAAACAAGAACTAATCCCAGCGAAAAGGCAGAATAAATTGGGTTGGTAAGTAATACTACTCCTAGACCTCCTAGTAGAAGAACAAATCCCCCAAATAGCACAAGAATCTCATGTATTGGTCCAGGTAAATCCATTATGGATAAGAAGAAATTAATAGTATAAAATTTTTCATGAACTGACTAAAACTAAAAGATTCAAGGAAGGAAAAAGGGATTAGGATATTTTTTTGTATATAAGTTGTATAGTTAGAAATGACATCACGAAAATCTACTCTCATTTTAAATCAGGAATAATTTGCAATAAGCAGTAGTTATTCGTTTTTCTTTATAGTTAATAAAAAACTATTGGATTTTTCTAACAAAAAAGATAAATCCTAGTAACTAATAATTAGTAACCGTTCTTGAATTCCAAGATTTTTCTTCGTCTATTTTACTTTGAGTCGAATTCCTAATTGTTTGAATTGTGTAATCTCCCATTATGGAGATTGGTAACCGACTCAAAGCAATTTGATTGTAATTCAATTCATGACGATCATAAGTAGAAAGTTCATATTCTTCAGTCATTGATAAACAGCTTGTCGGACAGTACTCAACACAATTACCACAAAATATACAAACTCCGAAATCAATACTATAATTAAGCAATTGTTTCCTTTTAATATCCTTTTCAAATCTCCAATCCACAAGGGGTAGATCTATCGGGCATACGCGAACACATACTTCACAAGCAATACATTTATCAAATTCAAAGTGGATTCGCCCCCGGAAACGCTCCGATGTAATTGATTTTTCATAAGGGTAGTGAATCGTTATAGGTAAACGATTTGTGTGGGATAAGGTAATTATGAAACTTTGACCAATGTACCTTGCAGCGCGTATTGTTTGTTGACCATAACTCATGAACCCAGTTACCATAGGGAACATATTCTAAATATCTATGAAAAAGATATGTTTCTTTCTCTTGTTTGAGAGAACTTTTGTGTTGAAAATATTCTTACTGTTATTGTATTATCTTATTTATAGTGAAACAAGTTGGGAAGAAGTTGTTAATAAGAGATTGCCCAGGGAAATAGGTAAAAGAAATTTCCATCCAAGATTTAATAACTGATCCATTCTCATCCTGGGTAAAGTCCATCTTATTGTGATAGAAATGAAGAGAAATAAATAAGCTTTAGTTAATGTAATAAAGATACCCATTGTCATTTCCAAAATTCCAACCATTTTATTCATTTGGAAAAATTCAAAAAAGGATATATAGGGAATAGAGAAATTCCACCCGCCTAAGTAGAGAACTGTTACAAATAAAGAGGAAACTAATAAATTTAGGTAAGAAACAAGATAAAATAAACCATATTTGATACCGGAATATTCGGTTTGATAACCTGCTACTAATTCTTCCTCTGCTTCTGGTAAATCAAAGGGTAATCTTTCACATTCTGCCAAAGAAGAAATTAGAAAAACCAGAAAACCTATAGGCTGACGCCAAAGATTCCATCCAAAAAAACCATATTTTGACTGTGCTTCAACTATATCAACTGTACTTGAACTGTTAGATAATCATAGTCGATGATAACATCACAGTTCCCACCGCTATTCCAAAACCGTACATGAAACCTTAGCTTCATACGGCTTCTCTATGATCAGAAAAAAGGAAAGGGTTGTTTCGTTTCGGTATTATCCCCCTGGGCATAGATAGAATTAGGTAAGATAAAATCGATTGGAAAGTCCTAAATTAGACCAAAGGAATTCCGTCTGCTAGAATAAGAAAAAGCGCTTCCGAATTGATCTCGTCCTTTATAATATAATGAAAATTTTTCTTTGTTCAGTAATAACTTAATCTTGGAATAAAACACTCGTTATAGCAATTAATAAATGAAAAGAATTAGGCATTAATTCATGAGGAATTCTGTATTAATATGAATAGAGGAAGGAAAAAATAAATAAATATCTTTTTTTTGTATTGCATTCCATATCTTTTGTCCTATTCTTCTTTCCCCGGGGAAGGGTACTTAAAAAGAAAAAAGGAATAAAGGATTAATTCGTTCTTGATAGCCATTTCTTTAACAAGTGAAAGGGAACATACTCTGGATCGGAATCCGAAGAAAGTACTACTTGATCATTTCCACCAATTTCAAGTCCTTATTATGATTCCTTTTATGAGGAAAAATCTCTAATGTCTTAGATTCCCTCATTACTAATCCTTTATGTACTTTAGTGTTCCTAACCCCTCACTAATTTTTGATGGATTCCCCTTATGATTATAAGTTATAGTAATAACTCGGAATATTCTAGTAATGGAATTCCATATCGCGAATCCTTTATTCTTGCCCGCTTCAAGATATGATGACTAATCAAAAAATCTCAACCTTGGGGTAAAGAGTTTACACTACTTATGTTTACTTCAACTTTTTTCTTGTACGTAGGAAATGAGATTTTTTCTTTTTACTACAAATTAATAAGTTGTTTTGTTTCACTCATATAGCTATCTAGTTTAACTTACCAACCCGAGAATAAGAAAAGGAAGATAAATATTCAATGGATTTTGGAGGAAAAAGATCCTATTTTAACGAATCACACGTAGAGATATTGCTAGCACACAAAAAGTTAATGGTATTTCATAACTAATAGATTGAGCAGCAGCTCGTAGACCGCCTGAAAAAGAATATTTATTATTTGAGCTATATCCTGCCATAAGAAGACCAATAGGAGCAATACTTGAAATGGCAATCCATAAAAAAACACCAATACTAAGATCGGCTAAAACAAAACGATATCCCAAAGGGATAACTAAAAAACTTAATAAAATTGATATGACTGCTATAGAAGGTCCAATGCTAAATAAAGGAATATCTCCTCGGGATGGCAGGATATCCTCCTTAAAAAGTAGCTTAGTTCCATCGGCTATAGCTTGAAGCAGTCCCAGGGGGCCAGCATATTCAGGACCAATACGTTGTTGTATCGATGCGGATATTTCTCTTTCTAACCACACAATTACGAGTACTTCTATTGTGATTCCCAGTAGGAGGGTCAAAATGGGTAGAATCCATATCAGTCCATAGACTTCTTTTAATAATTCCGATTTCGAAAAAGAATTGATAGTTTCTATCTCTACCCTATCTATTATCATTTCAACGATCAACTTCCCCCATAATGATATCTATACTACCTAATATCGTCATGATATCAGCCAATTTCATTTTTTTAACTAGTTGAGGAAGAATTTGCAAATTAATAAAACCGGGTGGACGAATTTTCCATCTCCAGGGGAAAAGACTATCATCTCCTACCAGATAAATTCCTAATTCACCTTTTGGAGCTTCCACTCTTACATAAAGCTCTTGCTTTGACAATTCAAAATTGGGCGAAGGTTTTTTACCAAGAAATCGATATTCAAAATCATTCCATTCGGAATTCTTTGTTTTCTTAAAGCGTCGGACTTCTAAATTCTCATAAGGGCCTCCAGGAATTTTCTCTACAGCCTGTTGAATAATTTTGATGGATTCCCTCATTTCACCCATTCGTACTAAATAGCGAGCTAATGAATCCCCTTCTTTTTGCCATTGGACTTTCCAATCGAATTGGTTGTAAGACTCATAAGGATCAACTTTACGAAGATCCCATTGTATTCCAGAAGCTCGTAACATCGGTCCCGATAAGCCCCAATTTACTGCTTCTTCTCCGCTAATAAAACCGACTCCTTCAACTCGTTCTAAAAAAACGGGATTCCGTGTAATAAGTTGTTGATATTCAACAACTCCTCGTAAAAAATAATCACAGAAATCTAAACATTTATCGACCCATCCATAAGGTAGATCGGCGGCTACCCCTCCGATGCGAAAGTAATTATGCATCATTCGCATACCTGTAGCAGCTTCAAATAGATCATATATCAATTCTCTCTCTCTAAAAATATAGAAAAAAGGGGTCTGTGCGCCTAGATCCGCCATAAAAGGTCCAAGCCATAACAAGTGAGAAGCTATACGGCTCAACTCTAACATAATTACCCTAATATAGCTGGCTCTTTGGGGTATTTGAATATTCTCCAAGAATTCTGGTGCATTTACCGTTATTGCTTCTGTAAACATAGTAGCTAAATAATCCCATCGTGTTACATAAGGTAAGTATTGTATAATAGTTCGGTTTTCCGCGATTTTTTCCATTCCTCTGTGTAAATAGCCTAATATGGGTTCACAATCAATAACATCTTCACCATCGAGAGTAACGATCAGTCGAAGAACACCATGCATTGATGGGTGCTGAGGGCCCATATTGACTATCATGAGATCTTTTCTTGTAAGCGGTAGACTCATATCCTTTCTTCCTTAATTCATTATTCCATGAAAATGGATTATTCCATGAATTCCTCAAAACGAGGCTCATCAAAATGAAAAATCTAAGACTACTATAAGACTACTAATAAAATAAGAAAAAAATTCGAACGATTAAATTACTTCTCCCGAATATCCAACTGACTGATTAATTTCTTATAACGTACTCTATTTTTCTTTGCCAAATAAGCCAGCAAACGTTGACGTTTTCCCAAAAGTCTTCGTAGACCTCTTTCCGATGAAAAATCTTTTTTGTGTAATTCCAAATGTGAAGCAAGTCTCCGTATCTTATTGGTGAAACTGAATACTTGAAATTCAACAGAACCCCTGTTTTCTTCTTTTTCTTCTTTAACCATAAATCCCAAAATTTTTCTACCTCCTTTCTTTTTCATGTATTTTTCTGATCAGGAAAAATAAAAAATTATGTCAGTTATTTTGAAGTTATTCTAATCTCGTACACACAAAAATTTGCAATTATTCATCCACTACTGGAATTTGGATTTATTTTATCGATGCAAATTGGATTTGGATAGAAGGGTACATTCTTTTATTTTAGATAGAAGAAACATTTCTTCTATCTAAAATAAAAGAATTTTGCTGATTTATTTATTGCTATATCCAATTTATGGAATTGATACACCATTTAATTGATATCGTTTAGCAAAATGAAACACAGCATATGCATCCATCTTTCGGCTCGAGAATTTCACGGGATAGAGATATGGTATAAGAAATAGGCTATTAAGTAACTCTAAATGAATTGTGGATACATCTGTATCCTTAACATACTGAAACGACTGCCATTATTCGTATCAAACCAATAGCGATTCATACAAGCTAAATCTTCTAATCAATGGTGGGCCAATAATGAATTTTTTTGCATATGTATTAAGACGCTTGGCCTGATTTCGAAATTGTCCAGAGTTTTTTATGTTGTTTTCATTGCAAAATGATGGACCTCCTTCCGTAACTTTCCAATTACGAGTACGAGAATTGAAAGACATGAAAATTCTCAATTCTCTACGGCGTCTAGGAGATAGATAGAATATTTTCAGGAACAAGAAAATCAGAAGAATCTTTCTCTCTATTCACTACCATTCCGCGTCTTCGACTTCTATTAGTTTCTTTTCTTCTTTAATGCAATAGCTATAGTTTGATATAGAATCCATTTCTCAAAGTAATGGAAACCATTCTCGTATAGGAAATGGTTCGAAAATCGCTATTCCATCTTTTAGGTATCGTGAAAAGTGATACCTGTGAAGATCGTGCATTTCAGTCACATTCAGATCCGCTTTTCGAGTCCATGATATAACCAAATTGGATGGATCTTCCACCCGTTTAGCTAAGAAAGAATAGATGCAGAGGTGGATAATAGATCGATATGAAGATCATGAGCTGCCCCATAATGAAACCGCCAGTAGTCGCGAATATCTCCTTCTTCCCTAATCCAAGATTGGAGAAAGAAGATCTAAGAGGGACCTATGGAGAATGTGGTCAGAAATCCATAATAGAGTCCGACCACAACGACCGAATTAATTATCCTCATCGAGAAACTTAGACTACTAAGTAGAAAAGGTAGAAAAGATTTGAAAATCATGGCATGGGTCTCCTTTTTTTCTTTCTTTAGAGTTTTCTATATGCACAATTTCTCGATGTTTCGATGAGAATTTCTTGACTTTCCATATATAGAAAGAGATAGACTATAAATGACATCTCTTATGTAAATAAGACCAAAGGGATGGATATTAAATGATAGGAAGTGCTAGGAAGTGAAATAGAATGAAATAGAGCCACTTTGGGCTTCCCTATGAAATGAGGCATGGAACGGAGTCACTACGAAGAAATTCCGGGAGTTACGAAAGAAGCTTCGGACTCATATTGTTCATGGGTTGAGAGCGGGAGTTGAACTCTAGGAGGTCGAATCTCCCCTTGTTCCTCA